AAAAAAATTTCAATAACTTCTTGATCCCTCTTCCCAGATTTGTCGTTTGTTAATGCCCTAGCTTAGTGTAAGATAGAGATAGGCATATCTCATTTTAACAATGACTGAATCAATGAAATGAAGGAAAGCGGAAGAAATGGAAATGCATTTTTCTCTTTTCTGCCGGACAAATCACTACCCGAACGAATCTTATCCTTCGTATTCTTTCTATTTTTTTTTTATTTCTATTTTTATAACTATAAAAGATTTATATAGAAAATAGTGATTAGAATGAATGATTCATGAATGACGAATCACAAAATTCTATGAAATCATGAAAAACGGAAAAATCCCTCGGATCTAATCATACCATTCCATTATATTGACAATTTCAAAAAACTGTTCATACTATGAACATAGTATGATGGCGGTCGGGCAAGTATGCCCCCATCGTCTAGTGGTTCAGGACATCTCTCTTTCAAGGAGGCAGCGGGGATTCGACTTCCCCTGGGGGTAGGGTACTACGAACGGAAGTTGATCATGGATTACCAATAAGCCTAAAATTGATTCTTCCTGGGTCGATGCCCGAGCGGTTAATGGGGACGGACTGTAAATTCGTTGGCAATATGTCTACGCTGGTTCAAATCCAGCTCGGCCCAATAATTAAGAATTCGCCAATCTATCATGAGATGGTATAACCCCCTTGTCCTTCAGAAATACCTGATACAAAGGAATAAAAAAGAATCAAAATTTCTGCTATATCCCCCATTTCCCTGGGATTGTAGTTCAATTGGTCAGAGCACCGCCCTGTCAAGGCGGAAGCTGCGGGTTCGAGCCCCGTCAGTCCCGACGGATCCAATAAATAGATCAATTCGTCTCTCGCTTTTCTTTTTCTGTGAAAAGGGGGACAGAATCTCATTTCCAATGGGGGATCTTTATTTTGTTTTTCTTTCCTTTCGCATATCTCATCAAAAAACTAGTGGCATTTTCATTATTTCAACTAGTACCAATTGGTGAAAAAAAAAATATATATATGGATTAGTACAATTATTGGTAGCATTATATTTAGTATTCCAAGAGATACTGGGTCTGGTTTTTGGGTTGTTCCCGACCTCTGTAATGGAATAGAGTATCCTACCTTTCTCGGGAGCACATCCACAAATGGAATTCCTTTCTTGTACGATACAAAATGTATTTAACATAATTTTTCTAATAGAATACTTTTCCAGATTGAATTTTTTCCTTTTCTGGCTCCGATTTTGTCTAACTTCAATTACTAATTTGAAAAATCTATTTCATGCAAATTGCACGCTGAGCTTTTAATATATGTGTCCCCGTACTAATTTAAGAAAAAGCAATTTAAAAATAAGAAAGGGGATAAAGATCAAACAAGGATCCCGCCACTCTTAGCAAGGGAATGAATAACGTTTTCCTTCTTATTTTCCTAAAAAACCGAATTTAGAACTTAACTCTTTTCTTTTTCCATTTCACTTCTATTGTTTGTTTGGGTTTGGGACTAATGGAAGTGGGGAGGTGGTCTGATGATACTTCATCAGCTGGTTGTACAAGGAAGGCGTAGGGTAGGTTATAGAAAAAAAAAGGAGAAAAGAATGATAAATAAAATAATTCTTGATTGGATCAGGAATCCCATTTTTGATTCCGTATGGATAAAAGATCGGCCTATGGTATACTATTCAATTCTCGAAGATGAATTGATTTGATAGCTCAGATATTGTTATTCATGATATTGATACGATTCAATATCATCGTATCGAGAAGTAATTCATCCAGTGAATTTACAGGCGAAAGGTTTATCATCTCTATGGGATTAAATCCCGAGTTATTGCGAAGTAAAAAAACGAGGAGATTATGGAAGTAAATATTCTCGCATTTATTGCTACTGCACTGTTCATTCTAGTTCCTACTGCCTTTTTACTTATCATTTACGTAAAAACAGTCAGTCAAAATGATTAATTAATTTGAATGAAACTTGACTTCTGAGTTCTTATCACTGATTGAAGAAAAAAAATAAAAAGGATTCCAATTTCGTGTCTTAAATAAAATGGGTGAACTAGAATTGGCAGTATTCTATGAGATCCAATAGTATGGTAGAAAGAAAGATTCGTATCTTTCTTTCTACCATACTATCTATTAGTGTTATTGTAGTGTATAGAGTTGTACTCTATATCTCTAATAAAGATAGAGGCTTAATATAGATCAATTTACAATATTCTCTTCATATATGTCGATATATGGAATGTACATAGCACCCAATTCTATTTCTTTTCTACATTTATTTCTTCGGATCAATCTGAAATAGTCGAAAGGTAACTTTTATGGTTCTAATTCCTAAATTTCTTATTATTTCCAATATGAATCCCAGTCCCCATCGCAAGAATCAAATCAATGAAGAAAAATAGTATGGGCATATATTAATAAATTAATAAAATGAATTAATCTTTTTTTTTTTTTTTAGCATTCCGAAAAAGTAATTGATCGAGCCATTGACAAGAGTTCTATG